AATGAAGTGCCTGAGAAAGGGTTATTTTGATAGAATAAATCACGTGAAACCATCACCTTCATTGCATTTGATGGACTCAAACCATCCCCCTAGGTACCAAAAACCTGTATACTTCATATACTTAAACGCAAAAAAGGTAAGCTAACCCAAGCTTTCGGGTTCATACCCCGGCCATAAAGAAGAACTTTCCTTTTTAATAACAAAAATATACAAACTTTTGTTCCTATCCTTGGTATTCTCAAGGACCCTCGTCTCAATCTCCTCCTATTCATGGCTAGGAATATGACTAGGATTAGAAATGAACCTTCTGTCTATCATGCCCCTGATACAGAACTCAAAAAGAATCCTGTCTTCCGAATCGGCAATCAAATATTTTATTGTCCAAGCCATTGCCTCAACGATCGTTATGGTCTCAATTATTTGCTTAATAACAAAAACCCAATTAACAAGACAAGCAAGAATCCAATCAACGTTCTTTCTAATAATCAACTCCGCTTTAATAACCAAAATAGGAATTGCCCCGTTCCATTTTTGGTTACCTGAAGTGTTGGAAGGGTTAGATTGAATAACCTGCCTACTAGTCTTAACATGACAAAAAATTGCTCCGATAGTACTTCTGATGTACAATATAAGATTCAACCTCTTCACAACAACCGTAATCGTAAGCTCAATAGTAGTAAGAGGAGTAATAGGAGTAAATCAAATCAGCACACGAAAAATTATAGCCTACTCATCAATCAATCACATAGGATGAATACTTAGAAGAATAATAATCATAGAAACAATCTGATTGTTCTACTTCATCATTTACGCCACAATTACTATTAACCTAGCAATAATAATAAACAAATACAAAATCTTCTTCATAAACCAACTACACCAATCAATAAATGAAAACCCAATAGCAAAACTATGATTCACCGTAAACTTCCTCTCCTTGAGCGGAATCCCACCCTTTCTTGGGTTTCTGCCCAAATGAATCACGGTCCAAGCTCTAGTAAGAAACGGAGCAATTATCCTCCCAGTAACAATGATTATCCTAACCCTACTAACAGTGTTCATATACATTCGAATCACCCTATCATCAGTAGTAATAAACGTCAGAGAACAAAAATGAACTAAAATTAACACATTCTTCAACAGAACCCTAATATCGATAATTAATTTCGTATCAATTTCAAGACTAATTTTCATCACAATCGCATTCAACATAACCTAAGCTAAAGGATTTAAGTTAAACAAAACTAGCAACCTTCAAAGTTGCCAATAAAGACTATCCTTTAAGCCTTAGAGCATTAACTCACCCTCGAATTTGCAATCCAAAATCATAATTGAATACAAGGCCTAGTAAGGGGATAAAAATCCGTTGATAAATTTACAGTTTATCGCTTAAACTCAGCCACCTCACTGAACAAATGATTATTCTCTACAAACCATAAAGACATTGGAACACTGTACTTCCTCTTCGGAGCATGAGCTGGAATACTAGGGACATCGTTAAGATTACTGATCCGGGCCGAACTCGGCAACCCAGGATCCCTAATTGGAAACGACCAAATCTATAACGTAGTAGTAACTGCGCACGCATTCATTATAATCTTCTTCATGGTAATACCAATCATAATCGGAGGATTCGGAAACTGACTAGTCCCACTGATGCTAGGCGCACCAGACATGGCATTCCCCCGAATAAACAACATAAGATTCTGACTACTCCCCCCCTCCCTATCACTTCTATTAATAAGAAGAATCGTCGAAAATGGAGCAGGCACAGGATGAACAGTATACCCCCCCCTTTCAGCAAACATTGCACATAGAGGTTCCTCCGTAGACCTCGCCATCTTCAGACTACACCTAGCCGGGGTTTCCTCAATCCTAGGAGCCGTAAACTTCATCTCAACAGTAATCAACATACGAACCACAGGAATAACGTTTGACCGAATACCCCTATTCGTGTGGGCAGTAGCAATCACAGCACTACTCCTCCTATTATCACTTCCAGTTCTCGCAGGAGCAATCACGATACTCCTGACCGACCGAAACCTAAACACAACGTTCTTCGACCCAGCAGGAGGAGGAGATCCTATCCTGTACCAACACCTGTTCTGATTCTTTGGACACCCTGAAGTATACATTTTAATCCTGCCAGGGTTCGGAATAATCTCCCACATCGTAAGCCAAGAAAGAGGAAAAAAAGAAACCTTCGGCGCTATTGGGATAATCTACGCGATAATAGCAATTGGATTCCTAGGTTTCGTCGTATGAGCACACCATATATTCACGGTAGGGATGGATGTAGACACACGAGCCTATTTTACATCAGCAACTATAATCATTGCAGTACCTACTGGAATCAAAATTTTTAGTTGGCTAGCAACCCTCCACGGAACCCAAATTAACTATTCACCCCAAATACTATGAGCTCTAGGATTCATCTTCCTATTCACAGTGGGAGGATTAACTGGTGTAGTACTAGCCAATTCATCAATTGACATCATCTTACACGACACTTACTACGTAGTAGCACATTTCCACTACGTGCTATCAATAGGAGCAGTGTTTGCAATTATAGGAGGACTAATTCACTGATTTCCCTTATTCACAGGATTTTCCCTAGACGACAAACTCTTAAAAATTCAGTTCCTAACTATATTCATCGGAGTAAACATAACATTCTTCCCTCAACATTTCCTAGGACTAAGAGGAATACCACGTCGATACTCAGATTACCCCGATGCATACCTAACATGGAACGTAGTCTCGTCTATAGGATCACTAATTTCAACAGTAAGGATTATGTTCTTCATTTTCATCATATGAGACAGAATAGCATCCCTACGGAAAAACGTAACGTCAAACCAAATATCCACGTCAATCGAATGATTCCAAAAAACGCCTCCTGCAGAGCACAGCTACTCCGAGCTGCCCATGTTAACTAACTAGCCTCTTCTAATATGGCAGAATAGTGCAATGGATTTAAGATCCATACATAAAGTCCAACTTTTTTTAGAATGGCAACGTGAGCGAACATCAACTCCCAGGATAGATCCTCGCCCCTGATAGAACAGCTAGCATTTTTCCACGACCACGCCATGATAATCCTAGTAATAATCACCCTAATCGTCAGCTACGTAATAACGCTTCTATTCAACAACAAATTCACTCACCGATTCCTACTAGAAGGACAAACAATTGAGCTAATTTGAACAATCGCCCCAGCAGTCACGCTAGTATTTATCGCCCTCCCATCCCTCCGACTACTGTACCTCTTAGACGAAATCAACTTCCCACTTATAACCGTGAAATGTATTGGACACCAATGATACTGATCCTACGAACTATCAGACTTCAAAAGAATCGAATTCGACTCATACATAGCCCCAACAAACGAAATAAAAAAATCTGACTTCCGGCTTCTTGACGTAGACAACCGGCTACCTTTGCCCTACAAATCACAAATTCGATTCTTAGTTTCGTCAACAGACGTAATCCACTCATGAGCAGTCCCATCAATAGGAGTAAAAATTGATGCTAACCCCGGACGACTAAACCAAGCAAGATTCTTTATAAACCGGCCAGGAATTTATTTCGGCCAATGCTCAGAAATCTGCGGGACCAACCACAGATTCATGCCAATTGCTGTAGAAAGAATCTCTCCTGCAGCATTTGTAAAATGAGCAAAATCATTCTCATTAGATGACTGAAAGCAAGTAATGGTCTCTTAAACCACTCCACAGTAGACTAGCGACTACTTCTAATGAAAGATTTAGTTAAGACATAACGTTAGCGTGTCAAGCTAAAATCATTAATAACAATAATAATCTTTAATTCCACAGATAGCACCAATAAGATGACTAAGCCTATTCACCTCATTCGTAATAATATTCCTGATCATAAGAAGCCTAAACTACTTCTCGTTCAACTACAGAAACACCCAAACCCCTACCTCAAAAAAATTACACACGTTCAACTGAAAATGATAACTAACCTATTCTCAACATTTGATCCCGCAACAAGTCTCAATACATCAATAAATTGAATCAGAGTGTCCTTAGGCATCATATTCCTACCATCAATGTTCTGACTAATTCCGTCACGAATCAACCTAGCATGAATAAAAATCACTTCAATCTTACACAACGAATTCAAAATCTTATTAAAAATCAAAAAAATAAAGGGCAGAACACTAATCTTTATCTCGTTATTCTCCCTGATCCTATCCAACAACTTCCTAAGTCTATTCCCATACGTATTCTCAACAACTAGACACTTAGTCCTAAACTTAACCCTAGCCCTACCCCTATGAGTAAGGTTCATGGTATACGGGTGAATCAACAACACTATCCACATGCTAGCACACTTAGTTCCCCAAGGAACTCCTCCCGTTCTAATACCATTCATAGTATGTATCGAAACAGTAAGAAACATCATCCGACCAGGAACCCTGGCCATTCGGCTAACAGCCAACATAATCGCAGGGCACCTGCTACTGACCCTTTTAGGAAATACAGGACCATCGATAAGACTCACAATGCTAAACCTCCTTATTATCGCCCAAGTACTACTCCTTATTCTTGAATGTGCCGTTGCAGTAATCCAATCATATGTATTTTCCATTCTTAGAACACTTTATTCAAGAGAAGTAAACTAATGAGATCACAAAAAAATCATCCCTATCACCTCGTAGAACAAAGCCCCTGGCCCATCCTAGGAGCCTTCAGAGCAATAATCACAATAATAGGACTAATCAAATGATTCCATATGTTCAACCCAACCCTGTTCCTGCTAGGATTAGGAGTCACCCTATTAATCATATACCAATGATGGCGAGACGTGACACGAGAAAGAACATTCCAAGGACTCCATACCCTTCCAGTAGCTCTTGGATTACGGTGAGGGATAATTTTATTCATCACATCCGAAGTTCTATTCTTCGTGTCATTCTTCTGAAGCTTCTTCCACAGAAGGCTATCTCCAGCAATTGAATTAGGAATAACCTGACCCCCAAAAGGAATTCAAACATTTAATCCCATACAAATCCCCCTCCTAAACACCTTAATCTTAATCTCTTCAGGAATCACAGTCACCTGAGCCCATCACAGAATAATAGAAAATGACTACAAACAGACAATCTACGGGTTAAGATTAACCGTCAGATTAGGAGTCTACTTCACTATTTTACAAGCATACGAATACCTCGAATCCGCCTTCACCATTGCAGACTCAGTATACGGAGCTGCATTCTTTATAGCGACCGGATTCCACGGACTCCACGTAATCATCGGATCAATCTTCCTTTCAGTATGCCTACTACGCCAAATCCTCAACCACTTCTCCCCAATCCACCACTTCGGATTTGAAGCCGCAGCCTGATACTGACATTTCGTAGACGTTGTATGACTATTCCTCTACGTAACCATCTACTGGTGAGGTAGATTCTTATATAGTATAAACATTATCCTCGACTTCCAATCAAGAGATCTAAATCCTTAGTATAAGAAATAATAATCGTAACATCAATTTCCAGAATCATACTCCTGATCAGAACAGCAATAATTATCATAGCATCACTAATCTCAAAAAAAACCTTCTCTGACCGAGAAAAAAGGTCACCCTTTGAATGCGGGTTCGACCCAAAGTCCTCAGCACGAATTCCATTCTCTCTACAATTCTTCCTAATCGCAGTAATCTTCCTAATCTTTGATGTAGAAATCACCCTCATCCTACCCCTAATCGTAACAATAAAAATCTCAAACACCTTAAGGTTCCTGTCAATCACCACAACATTCATCATCATCCTCCTAAGAGGACTATACCACGAATGAAGTCAAGGAGCCCTAAACTGAGCCTACTAGGATAATAGTTTAACAAACAACATTTAACTTGCACTTAAAAAATATTGACTAATCAATTTATCTTAAATAAGAAACAAACTATTGTAGTTAGTTTCGACCTAACCCTCTGATGAACGAATCATCCTTATTTATTAATTGAAACCAAAAAGAGGTATGTCATTGTTAATGACACCAATGAGTGAACACTCCAATTAAAGAAGTGTGGAAACCGAGAAAAAGCTTCTAACTTTTACCTCTAGCGGTGAAAATCCGTTAACACTTCTATTTATATAGTTTAAATAAAACATTACATTTTCATTGTAAAATCAAGTTCAAATCTTTATAAATACCCCAAGACAAATCGCCTCCTCGACATCTTCAATATCACGCTCTAAATAAGCTATCAGGATACAAAAACAAAAAGATTCACAACACCCACACAACTAAAAAAGAAAGATAAACTTTAACACTATTAACAGAAAGAAACTGTAAAACCTTAGAAACCCCAACCATATTGTTATAAATATTCTGACTACCAAAATACTCAGATCACCCATGATCAAACCCCTGGTAATAAACCCCGCCCAAATGAACAGGATAGTAATTAACCCCAAAAGTAGACAAAACAGGTAAATTTCACATAGAAGAAAAAAACAAACTCGAATACAAATAACGCAACCCCTTCAAACTGTAACCAATCAAAAACTTAGAAAATTCATAGCCTACATAAAACCCCAGTAACAAAACTATGACCACCATCAACTTTATAAACTGAGGAAGAACAACAAAATAAGGAGTCGGAAATAAAAGCCACGACAACACTCTCCCCCCAACCACAACCAACAAGATCAGACCCGACATACCCTTTAACATAACCAATCCCGAATCTCTAACATTATGGGTCCTATAAAAATTATAATCACCAATAACCGAATAATAACTCAAACGAACAGAATAACAAACAGTCAACCCAGTAGAAAAATAAAAACAAAGGTAAACAAATCAATTTAGCCAACCCATTGAAACAGCCTCTAAAATCAGGTCCTTAGAGTAAAACCCCGACAAAAAGGGGAGCCCACAAAGAGCCATGTTACAGACATTAAAATAACAGCAAGTAACAGGCATCTGACTAATTAAACCACCCATATAACGAACATCCTGAACTCCAGACAAATTATGAATCATACAACCTGCACACATAAACAACAAAGCCTTAAATAAAGCATGCGTAAGCAAATGGAAAAAAGCCAAAAAGTAATCCCCAAGAGCCAAAATACTCATTATCAGCCCAAGCTGGCTAAGAGTTGACAAAGCAATAATTTTCTTTAAATCAAACTCATAATTAGCCCCCAACCCCGCCATAAACATAGTAAGTACAGAAACAAAAAGCAAGAAAGACGTCAAGTAATCATTTAACCCTGAACCAAACCGAATAAGCAAATACACACCCGCAGTAACCAAAGTAGAAGAATGGACAAGCGCGGAAACAGGAGTAGGAGCAGCCATAGCAGCAGGGAGCCAAGAAGAAAAAGGAATCTGAGCGCTCTTAGTCAAAGCAGCCAACACAACCAACCCCCCCACTACACCCATGACTAAATCCGACTTAGCATAGTCAAGATAATAAATATAATTCCAATCACCGTAATTCAACATCCAAGCAATTCTCATCAGCAAAGCAACATCACCAATACGATTAGACAAAGCCGTAATCATTCCAGCATTATAAGACTTGAAATTCTGGTAATAAATAACTAAACAGTAAGAAACCAATCCCAATCCATCCCAACCTAACAAAATACTAATCAAGTTAGGACTAATAATCAAAAACATCATGGAAGCCACAAACATAACAACCAACAAAATAAATCGATGCAAAGTCAAGTCACCCTCCATATACTCATCCCTATAAAAAATAACCATACAAGAAATAAACAACACAAATCTCATAAAAAGTAAAGACATCCAGTCAAAAAGGACGGATATACAAACAATATTAGAATTCAAAGTAAAAAGTTCGTACTCGAGAACAACCCTCCAATCACAAATCATAAAATAAATTCTAGAAAAAAAACAAATAATTCTTAAAAAGCCCAACCCAACAAAATAAATAAAACAAACAGAAAGAATTATCTAAAGTAAACACTACATCCTCGGTCCCACAAACCAAAATTTTTAATTAAACTACCTAGATAAACAACAAAAAAATCACCCTTCAAAAAAAGTAAATTTAAAGGAAGTCAATGCAAAAACATCACTAAATATTCACGAACCACCCCCAACCTAAAACCGTACAACCCAGCTCCAACCTTCCCATGCTGGCTAAAAGAGTACAAATAAAGAGAATAGGCAGCACCAAAGAACGAAACTAAGACCAACAACCCGATAGTGGTCAATCCCCAAGAAATAAGACTATTCAAAAGCATAATCTCCCCAACCAAATTAAAAGAAGGAGGAGAAGCCATATTAGATGAACAAAGCAAAAACCACCACAACGCCATCCTAGGCATCAAATTAATAAGCCCCTTATTCAAAAAGAGGCTACGACTACCCAATCGCTCATAAGTAACATTCGCTAAACAAAACAATCCCGAAGAGCACAACCCATGAGCAATCATCATAACAATCGCACCATAAAACCCCCACACATTCATAGTCATAATACCACCCAAAACCAGCCCCATATGAGACACCGACGAATAAGCAATCAAAGATTTAACATCCGTTTGACGCAAGCACATCAAAGAAACAACAAACCCCCCAAACAAAGAAACGACAACAAACAAGAAATTATACTTAACCCCCACAGTCAAAAAAACAGGCATCAAACGAAGGAAACCGTAACCCCCCAACTTAAGTATGATACCAGCCAAAATCATAGACCCAGAAACGGGAGCCTCCACATGAGCCTTAGGCAACCACAAATGAACAAAAAACATAGGAATTTTAACCAAAAAGACCGTAACCATACACAAGTACAAAAAAAAAGAATCAACCCCGTCTACTAAAAAAAAATAATCGATAGAGCCAAACCCACAATATAAATAAAAAATAGCCACTATTATAGGCAAAGAAGCAAACAGAGTATAAAAAAACATATACAACCCAGCCTGAATACGCTCAGGCTGGTACCCCCAACCCAGAATCAAAATAAGAGTAGGAATAAGACTAACTTCAAAAAACAAGTAAAACACAAAAAGATTAACAGAAGAAAAAGTCAAAAACAAAGAAATCAAAAGAAGAATCATAACAAACAAAAAAAACCCTCCAAAATACTGCTCCTTATAAATTTTCTCTCTAGCTGTAACCATTAAACCACAGATTCAGATACTCAAAAGAACCAAGAAATAAGAAACAAAATCACACCCCAAAAAATATCTAAAATCAGAAAAAACCACAGAATTACAATAACTTAAAAGAAAAAGAAAAAACAACAAAAAATACATAGAATGACTAAATCAGTAAAGACCAGGAAGAAAACTCAAAGGAATCATAAAAACTAAAAAAAAAAGAAACTTTATCATAAGACTCTAAAAGATTGAAAATAATCGTTACCATAAGAACGAATCATGGAAACAAGAACAGAAAGTCCCAAAGCCCCCTCGCACACACTAATAGTAAGAAAGACTATCACAAAATAATACTCGTACCCATAAACAATCATACCCAAATAAAGCCCAAGATACAAGGACAACACCACAAACTCAAGGCTCAACAACATAAGAAGTAAATGCTTGCACTTCAAACAAAAAACCCCCACCCCCACAAAATAGATAAATAAAGGAAAAACTAAACTCGCAACCGTCATTGTTTTAATAATTTAAAAAAAAATACTGGTCTTGTAAGCCAGAAATAAGCACGCCTTTTAAAACTTCAGAGAAAAGAAGAACCCTTATCATTAACCTCCAAAATTAACATTTTACATAAACTATTCTCTGCATAGCCTCAACACTATACATTCTAACTCTAGCCACATCACTAACGTTCGCAATAGTCGAACACCCCCTATCAATAGGACTAATTCTACTGTCCCAAACAACGCTAATCGCACTAATCACAGGATTAATAGCACACAACTCCTGATTCTCGTACATCCTATTCATAATTATGATTGGGGGAATACTTGTCCTATTCATTTACATAACAAGAGTAGCCTCAAACGAAAAATTCGCATTCTCTAACAAACTAGCAATAACAACGTTAACAATTATACCATTAACAGCCCTAATCATACTAACCGATAAATTCTTTTCATACCAACCCCTACTAAACACAGACACATCACCTATAACAACAAATATTCTATACTCAATATCAATAAGCAAATACCTCAACTTCCCATTAAATTCGTGAATAATCACCATAATCGTATACTTACTAATAGCATTAATTGCAGTAGTAAAAATCACTAATGTCACCTACGGCCCTCTACGACAGAAAACATAATGAAGATTATAAAATCCCACCCAATCCTAAAAATAATAAACAACTCTCTAGTAGACCTACCCACCCCCTCAAACATTTCAACATGATGAAACTTCGGGTCCCTTCTAGGGATATGCCTAATCTTACAAATCACAACCGGCCTATTCCTAGCCATGCACTACTGCCCCGACATCTCCCTCGCATTTAACAGAGTGGTGCACATCTGCCGAGACGTAAACTACGGATGATTACTACGAACAATCCACGCCAATGGCGCCTCATTCTTCTTCATCTGTATTTACATACACGTAGGACGAGGGTTATACTACGGGTCATTTATATACCAAGAAACATGAACAGTAGGAGTAGCAATCTTACTAACAGTGATAGGCACAGCCTTTCTAGGGTACGTACTTCCATGAGGTCAAATATCATTCTGAGGAGCAACAGTAATCACAAACCTTCTATCAGCAATCCCATACCTAGGGACAACCGTGGTCCAATGAATCTGAGGAGGCTTCGCGGTAGACAATGCAACCCTTACACGGTTCTTTACACTTCACTTCCTCTTCCCATTCATCGTTCTAGCACTATCAATAGCACACCTAATCTTCCTCCACCAGACAGGCTCCAACAACCCACTAGGAACCAATAGAAACATCGACAAAATTCCATTCCATCCATACTTCACATTCAAAGACCTAATAGGGTTCCTCCTAACATCATCCATCTTGGTACTACTAACACTATGAAACCCCTACGTCCTAGGAGATCCGGAAAACTTTACACCAGCCAACCCACTGGTAACTCCAGTACACATTCAACCAGAGTGATACTTCCTTTTCGCCTACGCAATCCTGCGATCAATCCCGAACAAACTGGGAGGAGTAATCGCCCTACTCCTATCAATCATAGTACTAATAATCATACCAATATTCAAGAAAAAAATACAAAGAAATCAATTCTACCCAATTAACAAGATACTATTTTGATCCTACGCATCAACCACCCTACTGTTAACATGAATTGGGGCACGACCAGTAGAAGACCCGTACATCATCACAGGACAAATCCTAACGGTAGCCTACTTCATATACTTCCCAACCCTATTCGTAGCATCAAAAACCTGGGACCAGATAATATTTAAAAACTAGTTAATGAACTTGTTAAGTATGTATTTTGAAAATACAATAAAGGTATGATACCTATTAACTTATACTAAATTTAATTAACTATACAAGTCTCCCAAAAATGAGAAACTTCAAACCAAAAAAATAAAGAAGATAGTTCAACGAAACTGGCAAAAACCCCTTCCAAGCCAAATACATAAGCTTATCATAACGATAACGAGGGAGGGTCCCCCGAACCCAGACAAACGAGAAAGAAACAAAAACCACCTTTAAAAAAAAAACTAAACTGATCAAATCACCTCCCAAAAAAAGCAAACTAAAAATAGTACTTATAAAAAGAATATTAGAATACTCAGCCAAAAAAATCAAAGCAAATCCACCCCTTCTGTACTCGACATTGAAGCCAGAAACCAACTCTGACTCTCCCTCAGCAAAGTCAAAGGGAGTCCGATTAGTCTCAGCCAACCCAGAAACAAACCAAACCAAACCCAACGGCAACCCAAGCAAAATAAATCACACATAATCCTGATATCAAACCAAATCAAAAACACTAACCCCAGAGATCAAAACCAAAAAAGAAAGCAAAATCAAAGCCAACCCAACCTCATAAGAAATAGTCTGGGCCACACAACGTAAAGACCCCAACAAAGAATAATTAGAGTTAGAAGATCACCCCGCCATTATGACAGTATAAACGCCAAGACTAGACACACACAAGAAATAAAGCATACCCAAAGAAAAATGTAAAAACCCAGAAAAAAAAGGCACACACAACCAAAGAATCAAAGCCAAAAAAAGATTAAAAACAGGAGAAAAATAATAAGACCAATAATTAGACATGATTGGGTTAGTCTGCTCCTTACTGAACAACTTAATAGCATCACTAAAAGGTTGAGGGACACCTACAAAACCAGACTTATTAGGACCCTTACGAACCTGAATATACCCCAAAACCTTCCGCTCAAGAAGGGTCAAAAAAGCTACCCCAACTAAAACGCAAATAAGAACAACAACCCCCCTAACAAAAGCCAACAAAAGATCAAAAACCCACAAATATTACCTGTAAAAACTACATATAAAGATCCTAAATCAATCGCACTAATCTGCCAAAGTAACAATAAAATTCAAACAGAAATAATCTATCCAACGCCCTGTCCTTTCGTACTAAAACGTCAAAGAAAACTAAAGATAGAAACCAACCTGGCTCACACCGGTTTAAACTCAGATCATGTAAAATTTTAAAGGTCGAACAGACCCAATAATTAAGCTACTGCGCCAAATATTAATTTTAATCCAACATCGAGGTCGCAACCCCCTCTTCCAATACGAACTCTAAAGAGAGATTACGCTGTTATCCCTAAGGTAATTTTATTTAAACTTGAAAAATCCAGAATAAAAATTTACATATCAGTAACAAAACATTAGAAGAGTATTACCAATCTTCTAGTCACCCCAACCAAACAAACAAAAAGATGAAAGAAACAAATTCCAGAAACCTCTCACCCCCGTGAATATTAAACTCTATAGGGTCTTCTCGTCTTTAAGAAAAATTTAGGCCTTTTTACCTAAAAGTAAAATTCAAAAACAAATAAGGTAGAGACAGCCGCTTTCTCGTCCAATCATTCATTCCAGCTCCCAATAAAAGAACTAATTATTATGCTACCTTCGCACGGTCAAAATACCGCGGCAATTTAAATCATCATTGAGCAGATCAGACCTTAAATCATAATCAAAAGGACATGTTTTTAATAAACAGGCGAAAAACAAATTTGCCGAGTTCCTTTACCAGACCTAGTAACCAATCAACAAAACAAACAAAAATTTACTAATTTAATCATAATAAATAAACAAAAAAAGATAAAGAAAAAATTCAAAGAAACAACCTAAATTAAATAAAAAGAAAAACAAAGAAAAAGAAAACTACAAAATTATACTAAAGATTGACAATCTCAATCACACATACCAATTCCCAAAACAACGATTATAGAAATTTAACAAAGAGCTCATCCCCCCTGATATTTTTTATTGACAGCCAAACCCCAAAAGTAGAAGTAAACCTAGCCAACAAATGAATTTAATTCATTTCTAAGAAAACCAGATATCTCAAGAAACGAATAACGTTTCGCCTCAAATTAGAAATTACAAAAGGTAATTAAACAACTAAATTAATTCCTAACTAGCTCTACTTGATTCGGGAAAATCCTATTCAAAACCCCTAATTAATCAACCCTGATACACAAGGTACAAAAAGTTAATCCTTCTTTTTAACGAAAAAACAATATTTCAAATTTCAACCACTATACTAATAAACTATAATAAAAACCCTCTATTCAAATAAAATACTAAGAGAAAGGCCGCTTCCAAAACAATAAAAAATAATTTAATTACCTCAAATCACGTCGAATTGCACGACGAACAATTTAATGTAAATAAAAAGCTTTCTATTAAGCTATAACTTGATCTTTCTAGATACACTTTCCAGTACACCTACTATGTTACGACTTATTTCACCTTAATGAAAGCGACGGGCAATATGTGCATACCCCAGAGCCCCAATCACGCTGAATATCTAAACAACATTACTATCAAATCCTATTTATCACCCCCAATTCAAAAAGACAAACCACGAATAAAACTCACCGTAACCCACCTCCACCTTCAACATAAGCTGCACCTTGATCTGACATCCCCTTTCATAAAAAAATTTGTCCATTCACGTTCTTATAAAATGCTCAAACACGACGATATACAAACTAAAAGAAAAAGTAAAACAAATCGTGGGCTATCAATTACGGGACAGGTTCCTCTGAATAGACTGAGATACCGCCAAATTTTTTAACTTTCAAGAAAATAATCTATTAATAATCAGGCATGAGATTTTACAGTCAGAATAGTAGGGTATCTAATCCTAGTTTAAAACCAGACTTTAACAACTTCACAACCAATAATCAACCTTAAACAAAGTTCAAAATTTCACCCCTCAAACTCAGACATAAAGAAAATCATTAACAACCAATTACTAACCAAAAGCCCTCAGCCGCATCACTTGTGTAACCGCAATTGCTGGCACAAGCTTAATTAAAACTTACACTTATTTCTGAGTCTCGAATGACCAAATACTCAATGCAAAATACTGCAACCATCCTATTTAAGTTGAACCCCACGCATGTAAAAAAAAAGATACACTGAAATCCCAAGCCAAAATTAAACTTTTGAGAGCACAGCCAAGCAATCAAACCCAATAACAAAGTTAACGACAAAAATGAACCTAAGACAACTAAAATTAATATTTAAACGAATACCCCCCCTCAAAATTATAATCACTGAATGGGAAAAAAGAAATTTTTGCAAAAACCCCCAAACCAGCAATCTAGGAAGTCAGCCGATGCCCCTCAGCCAACAACTCGTTTAATACCTAACCAGCAGCAAATTGCCCCTACCACCGATTTAACCCAATGAAATTAGACCCAGAATAACGACGAACCGGTGCCCCCCGACCGCCGCGCGCTATGTAATAGCTTATTATAAATTAATTGAAAATGTTAAATTAATTATTTATTGCTAATAATATTCTTACAATAACAAAGGCAAATTTTTGATTCATTAAATTATTTACCCGAAAAACCAACGTTAACAATATACAGTACATTTAAATTAATTGATCAACAATCCGATAAATACTTATAAGGCTTATTACATTTAATGATTAATAATAGTCAATAAAATATCGCGATATATTCTTTAATTTATGAAGATACTTCATCAAAGTAAACCTTACTAGTAGGAATAAGGGAAATTTTTTTTTTTTTTTCGAAAAAAAAAAGGAAAAAATAGCCAAAAATCGACTTTAGATGAATTCCCCAAGGTTTCCCAAAATTGCCAATTTTCCAAAATTGGCAAAAATCGCGATTTTACCCCCCAAAAATCGATTTTTTTCTCCTCAACTTTTCCTTAAGAAACCCTGACCTAGCACCCAAAAAATAGCGGTTTGTTAACCATTCCCATTCTAACCGACTGTCAAGACTTCCCTTACTAAGCAGTTTTCGCGCACCCAAGTTGCATTTTTCGTGCACAGTAAATACAACAAACACTTTAAATAATTAACGTAACAATACCAAATAAATCCATTTTAAAGTCAACTAAATTCTACTCTTTTACAAAACTAAGACCCCAACCTCAGAGGAAAATTAACCCTCTGCCAAACATAGGCCAGACCCAAACACAACCACAGTCAACACCTCAAACCGGCCAACTACAGGGAGCCAAAAAATAAATAAAATTTCCCGTGCTAAAAACCACCCAAGGGCGAATCATACTCCAAATAATTAACGTAACAAAACCTCAATGGTCAATAAAGGGGAAAAAGGAAAAGAGTCTGAAAAGAGAAGTTTTTATGAAGACCTAAAAAAAAGACCCAAAAGCCAACCCACCTGAACCTCTCATTTCCCTTATTCCTACTAGTCCGAACATAAAAAATAAAACATCCTAAAGTTAAAATCATACCAACCGCAATAATTAATTGTAGAAACTATCCAAGGATAGTTTCTATACAAATAATTATATACGAACCCAATCACCAACCACATGAAAAAAACACCCCATGATATAAAACTAAAGTTTA